ATAAGGTTTTCGTTAGAAAAAGATTCTATAAAAGCAATGATAAATAGATACTAATAGAGCAAGAAAAGAAGGAAATAAAAAAAACATAGTATAGAAAAGATATCCAAAATTATATAGAAATCACTATCCTACCCTTAGTTTTTATTTCCTTAATTTAATTAATTTAATTGAATTTCGTTTGATTAGGGCAAAGTTCCTTAAAAACCTCTGCCTTTTTTAAAATATCCTGAACAGTTCCTGTAGGCTGAGCGCCTTTTTCAAGGAAATAGAGAATAGCGGGAACGTTTAAATAAGTTTGATTCTTGATCGGATCATAAAAACCCACTTTCCGAAGATCTCTTCCTTCTCTTCGGGATCGAACATCAATTGCAACGATTCGATAGACGGCTCATCGGGATAGATGTAGATGAAAAAGAACCCCCCCCTAGAACCGTATAGGAAGTTTTCTCCTCGTACGGCTCGAGAAAAAATGATTTTAAGTTTTGTCTATGGATAAAATTATAATAAATAGTAAAGGAATCCGTAAAAGAAATTAGCCTATAATTTAACTCATAGTCATTTTTATTTAACTTCCTTCCTGAAAACTAAAAAATCATTTGTACTCATAACTCAAGTTCAATAATTATCAAATATTTCAATAATTATCAAATATATTAAATAAAATTAAGATATTTTTTTATTGAGTGGTCTTTAACCCCCCTTTTGTCTCGTTGAAAATCTATTTGGATTCTTTATTCGGATCTGTGAGACAATTGAAGCGGTGTTTCCTTGTTCTGGGATCCTTTATCTTTGTTTTAAATCATTGGGTTTAGACATTACTTCGGTGCTTCTTAATCCTTTCAAAATGGTAGCAACATACCCCTTTTGTGATTTCTTTCTAGAATCATACCGACGGTTGATTCGTGCGCGATACACTGTGGATCGAAAAAGTTTTGCGGTTCCAACAATTTTTTTTGAATTGAAAATTTGCTCGAATCGGATCCTTTCAATTTCTATATCGATATCGAAGATATACTTACGAAGTTGTTCCAATTTATTGATTGGCATTAACCCTAGATCGTTGCCCCTGAGAAATTAATAAATACTTTCTACTCGAGCTCCATCATGAACTATTTACATTACAACCCAATAAAAAAAGAAGGGTTCTAGTAGAATAGAACAAACGACGTCGAGCCAAGAGCACCTTCATTCCTATATAAAAGAAAATGGTGGATGTAAGAATAAAAATCCACACCGGATCGTGTCCTTCAAGTCGCACGTTGCTTTCTACCACATCGTTTTAAACGAAGTTTTACCATAACATTCCTCTAATTTGGAACCAGTATGGAATTGATTCAATTATGGAATCATGAATAGTCATTGGTTCAGTCGGTACAGAGACATAGTCATTTATATTTTTTCTGAAGAAATCTTAGCAAGACCCGGGCTTTTTTTGTATGAACGGAAATTTTTTCTATAAATCTATATCTCAAAAAAATATCTAACAGAAATATCCAGAAATCTAAATATAGAAATAACATAACTAACAGAAATAACACGAATAAATAAATTCTATTTGACTCTGCCTGTTCAAGTGACTCAATAAGATAGACTGACTCATTTCCAACTTCTCAAAGATTCAACCCATAAGGAATCATTACAAATCTTGATAATTGAAAAAGTTTCCTACTTCGACATCATTATTTGAGTCAAGTTTTACTTTTACAGTAAAGCCTACATTTGATTATCATAAGAAATAAGAATCTCTGTTTCTTTTCGAATAGAATTGTCAATGATTTAAAGCAAATAAGCTAAATAGATCGAACAATAAAAAGAAATATCATTGTTAAATATTTAAATTTGAATATTTTAGGGATGCAAATTCTTTTTCACAAAAATAGAAAGACTATTGTCACTGAAATAGGATAACAATACATACCCATAGGCTAAGCACTTCCTCGTTTTATATGTATTTTCATATTTTGTTTAACCTGAGGTTAAGTAATCTTTCTGCAACTGTGATCTATGCCCCATCTTATCTTTATCTGGATCACAAAAGGATTCAGTTACATTTGCATGTCATTTGAACTCGATTTAGTTCAGTTTGTGAAAAACTGAGATATGATTCCGAAAAGAATCATTCAAAATCAAAAAAGAAAGAAGAATAATATTCTATCCAATATTAGACCTTGAAACAGAACCTTGTTGAACAAAAAAGATGTATTCGGATACAATGGATATGCTCTGGGACGGAAGGATTCGAACCTCCGAATAGCGGGACCAAAACCCGTTGCCTTACCACTTGGCTACGCCCCATTTATATTTTTATTGGACACTAATACTAATAAAGAATAATATTGGTATTAAGTGTTCGTCAATTCCAGCCCAACTATCTATAGAAAATCTTTCTTCTTTATAGAATATATTATAGATTCGTGCTAGGATTTTGACATGTGTATATCTAGAATTCAACTGAATTTATTGATCATTACATACAATTCAATTAAGATATTGTATGAAAGTATGATTTCTTCTATTCTCCTTTGAGAATTGGAGGATTTTTGATTGAGCGGAAAAAGAAGGAGTTTTTTGTCTACCTTACTTTCTTCCTTTTTCCTTATATAAATAACTCAATCAAAATGCAATTATCTCGACGAACAAAATGTCTGTTATGCTTAATATCTTTAGTTTGATCTGTCTTAATTCTGCCCTTTATCCGAGTAGTCTTTTCTTCGCCAAATTGCCCGAAGCCTATGCTTTTTTGAATCCAATCGTAGATGTTATGCCAGTCATACCCCTGTTCTTTTTTCTTTTAGCCTTTGTTTGGCAAGCTGCTGTAAGTTTTCGATAAGATCTTGAATACTATCCTAGAAAATTCATTATTTATTCGAGAAAAATTATAACAATTGATAAGATCAAATAAGTCTAGGAGTATGAACCTTCAATTCAAACATTGAAATTCTTGGCTAGCCGCAATAAATTTGGCTCGCCCCATTTCCCGATTCTAATCCTTTTTCCGGCGAAAGACCTTATTAGGTTAGGGTCCCTTAGAATATCTAATTGTGGGTATGAAAGTGATTTGTGATAATCAAAGACTCTTATTACAAATTTAAAATTCAGTTGAATTTCTGAACATTCTTTTCTATTTCTAGAATTCATTTCTTGGTGTCAAAATAGGATATGTGATATAAAAATGGAGGATCTATTATCTTTTCTCGTTTTTCTTTTTCAAAAAATGATCTTGGAGGTTGTGTAATGCTTACTCTCAAACTTTTCGTTTACACAGTAGTAATATTCTTTGTTTCTCTCTTCATCTTTGGATTCCTATCCAATGATCCAGGACGTAATCCTGGACGTGAAGAATAAAATAAAAATTTCGTTTTTCTTGCTTGATTTACAATTTCTTAAGATTTTATTTTATATATTAATATTCCATACGTTTAACTAGTAAAAAAATCAAAAGGGGTTTGCGAAATTTGAAAGAAAAAAATAGAAAGTCATCAACGGAAACGGAAAGAGAGGGATTCGAACCCTCGGTACGAATAACTCGTACAACGGATTAGCAATCCGCCGCTTTCGTCCACTCAGCCATCTCTCCCAATTGAAAAAGATAATTACTATGTTACATTACACATCAAGTAAGGATTAACGAAAGTATTTCTTTCACATTCTTTATCGTTATTATATAATTAGCAATTCCATTTAGATGCTCGAAAGATCCAAATAGAAAGATAAATAAAGAAGACCTTCTTGCTTTTATTTTGTTCGAAGTGCCTTTTGGGCCTGGCCCGGTCAATACCCAGCCGGGCCTTTTTTTGTTCCAACGAATTCCATATATTTATAGGTATAGGAAACATACTCTAAAAAAGATACCCAATTTGGTATCTGTGTAAGAATTTCCATTGTGGGGTTTACATATACTTATCGTTTTTGTTATAATGTAAATTGAAAGGATTAAGAATCCATTAAGTATGTTTTGTAGTTTCTTATGTCATTAGGCAAACCCAATTTTAGATTCAAATCCAAGAATCATTCAGGAATTCTCAGTCAACGAATAGTTAATGGTTCCCATTTGTCATAAATTTTGGGTCAGAAATTTTGGCTTTTTTGAATGAAAATATACATTTGATTTTTCAATAGAAAAGTGAGGGGAAGTTTTTCGACATTGTATGTTTTGAGATACTATACAATCAATCGAAGGGGTGGTCAAACAAAAGGGGAAAAGGGTTTCTTTTAGAATTTTTCTAAATTTAGAAAAAAAAAGGATGAAATTAAAAAGGGGATGCAAGTACAATAAACTAAAGTTTAGTAATCCAACCCAGAAAATTTTATCTTATTGTGTATCGTTTTGGCGGCATGGCCGAGTGGTAAGGCGGGGGACTGCAAATCCTTTTTCCCCAGTTCAAATCCGGGTGCCGCCTCATCAACAAACGAATCAAAATTTATTATCTGCTGATATAAATCACCCAAATTTTACCCAACAGAACAGAATAAGGCGATTGTTGATACTTGGTTGATTCTAAACATCTGTTCTGGGGATTTTGTAAAAGATTGGAAATCTTTCAATCTAAAATTCAAAGAAAGATTATATTATAATGGTCGAAGCAAGACTTCCCGCTTCCCTTCTACTGCTAATGTAATGTCTACTGATTGGGTCTTGAATTTCATTGGCATAGCCGGCGGCTAACTAGTTGTGGAAAGTCTTTTATGTAATCTACATATATAGACTCGCGAGAATCTCTGAGTGTTCAGGCATTCAATCACTATTAGATTGAAATTGGATGGATAATTTACTTTTTTATAGAAAAAGTGAAACAAATTATTATTTTTTTTGAAACCCCTCGTCAAGAGTATAATATACTATCTCCCAACTGCTTCAGAGAGACAATCGGGAAAGGAAAGGGTACGGATTAGATCAAATAGGAAATAAAAGTATGTAATAGATAGCAATTGATCTATTTGTACTTTGAAGGGCAACAAAGAATGGGCCCTCTTTTTTTATTACTATATGTTCCATTAGTAACATTCCTTTGTAGCGTCATTGTGTATTTTAGTTGTGTTTAGTCTTTCCCGATTAGAAATCATATAGGAATTTTTTAGAAATGGATTTATTTGATTGGTTCATCAATAGTGTTTGGCCAGAATCCCTTTTTGACTCTGGACCATGGATTCTACTATTATTAGTGAGCAATACAATAATGGAATATTTCTATCATAAAGATAAGGGACATAATTGACATGGATATAGTAAGTCTCGCTTGGGCTGCTTTAATGGTAGTCTTTACATTTTCCCTTTCACTCGTAGTATGGGGAAGAAGTGGACTTTAGAAGGACTACTAATTTAGTTTAGGAATGAAACGGTATCAATTGTTTTATAGATCGTTCTGCAACGCATTTTTTATTTGAATTGAAATAATTTTCAATTCAAAATTTATTCATTTCGAAATTCCATTGGATTCTAGTGTAGAAATGTATTATATAACAGTAAAACAATTATTTCAGAAAGAAAGAGAATTGGGTCCTACGTTAATTCCATATATGGATTAATCACTACATATATTGAAGATAGAAGCTAATATAGTATACCAACTTTATTAGAAAGTAAAGTACAACTTTATACACTACTATAACACTAATAGAGAGTATGGTAAGAAATTTCTTTCTTACCATACTCTCGGATCTCATAGAATACCGCTCATTATAGCCCGTGGATTTCATTTAAGACGCAAAAAAATAATTCTTTTGATTTGATTTCTTCAACTATTGATAAGAACTCAGAAGTCAAGTTTCATTTCAAGTAATTAATTATTTTGACTGACTGTTTTTACGTAAATGATAAGTAGAAAAGCAGTAGGAACTAAAATGAACAGTGCAGTAGCAATAAATGCAAGAATATTTACTTCCATAATCTCAATCTCATCGTTTTTTTATTTCACAATAACTCGGGATTTAATCCCATAGAGATGATAAATCTTTCACCTGTCAATTCAATGAATGCATTACCTATTGATGATCTTGAATCGGATCAATATCATGAATAACAATATCTGAGCTATTAAATTAATTCGTCGTCGAGAATTGAATAGTATAACATACGAAGATCTTTTATCCATACCGAATCCAAGATTGGATTCCCGGACCAATCAAAAATTCCTTTATTTATCCTTCTTTTCTTTCTTTTCTATAACCTACCTTAGGTCTTCCGTATAGAACCATCAAATGAAGTATCCTCGTCCGTTTCCATTAACTACAAAACGCCAACAAAAAATACAAGCGAAGTGGAAAAAGAGAGGAATTAGGTTGTAAATTTGAATGATCCAATTTTCTTTGGAAGACAAATAAGTATGAGAAAGAGGAGTCGCGGGAGAAAAGATGGAATATTCTATCAACTTCACTATTTTAGTTATTTTAATTTTAGTTTAGGGTTTGTTCTTTCTTCGACAGAATCCTGAAAAAAAGAGGGGAAACCCCTTCGGAATTAAATTATGATCTCTGTCCCTTCTTTCATTTCACATAAAATGGAGAGGTGAATTGATGTACTTATTGGATCCGTCGGGACTGACGGGGCTCGAACCCGCAACGTCCGCCTTGACAGGGCGGTGCTCTTGCCTATTGAACTACAATCCCAGGGAAATAAGAAGAGATCTAACAGAAAATTTGGATTCTTTTTTATTCTCTCTTATCAGGTATTTCTTAAGAACAAGAGGGTTCTACCATCTGATAGTAGATTGGCGAATTTTTGGGCCGAGCTGGATTTGAACCAGCGTAGACATATTGTCAACGAATTTACAGTCCGTCCCCATTAACCACTCGGGCATCGACCCAACGCCTAAGTAGACGTTCCATAATCAACTTCCTTTCGTCTCCCAGGCGGACTTGACAAATACATTTCACTTTTGATAAAATCCTACTCCTATGGTCTTGGTATACCCCTAGAGGGACTTGAACCCTCGTTTTCTCCGTGAAAGAGAGAGGTCGTAACCACTGGACCATAGGGGCACCAATGGACCATAGGGGCCTATGGCCACCTTTAGGAAATCAAAAAGCACTACACAATACAAATACAATAAGGCCTAAGGCCACCTTAACTTAATATAAATCAGCCGAGGGACACCTTTAGAAGATGAATAGGATATGAATCAAACCGAAAAACTCGTTAACTTTTCTGGGGGTTAATGGTAATCAAACTTTACCATTAAACTATACAATCTTTCAACTTTATTTCATTGGTCTTTCTCGTCTTTATCTCTCTCATTCAGAAAGAGTTTTGCATTGGATCCAAGAGACGGTACCTCTGAATCAGCAGAGCAGGAGATGCAAAAAAAAATGATTTACCAAAGTCTGATTTGGGAATTCTATTGAGCCCTAAATCATATCAAAGTCATATCAAATTATATATATATATAAATAATACTGTCAACTGTCAATTGACGACAGGAGGGCAATAAAAGAAGAGAAAAGACATTAGGTATATCCGCCGGGTTCATCAATACAACATTCCTTTAGTTTTATGGTATTAAA